AAAAAAGTGATACTTAGTATTATTAGAATTAAGTCCCAGGCCTTATGCTTATGTCATGTCAATTGCGAAATATCTCGTTTGTTGTAACACTTCCTAAAAAACTATTCCATTGGACTAACAATGGGAAGAAAGAAGGCGAGTCGTTCTGCTAATTCCCCATTCTCCAATCAGTCCTTCCCATGGGTTAGTGTCCCACCAAATAATTGGAGGAGTGAAATCCTAATCTAATTCAAAAAAAGCAGTAAGTCCAAGGAAATAAACTAATAAAAAATACGTATTTTTTTTTTTCGGATTAAACAAAGGGATTCGCAAATAAAAGTGCTAACGCTACAACCAGTCCATAAATTGTTAAAGCTTCCATAAAAGCCAGACTAAGCAATAAAGTACCTCGTATTTTTCCCTCCGCCTCGGGCTGTCTCGCGATCCCTTCTACAGCTTGGCCCGCAGCAGTACCTTGACCAACCCCAGGTCCAATAGAAGCAAGCCCGACGGCCAACCCAGCAGCAATAACGGAAGCGGCAGAAATCAGTGGATTCATGATAAGTTCCTCACACCAAAATAAGTAAATAGTTAATGATACGATCAACCAATAAATTATGACTTAATTATTCCATCGCTAAGATCTATACAGTCGAAGGAAATAAGAACTCGGAATTGAAGTAATAATATTATTATTGAATCATCAGAACGGCTTCGATATTTCTTTTTTAGTTTTTATTCACAGAATTTTTTTGAATCCATACCATTCTTTTTGAATTTTTCGTTTTTTCTTATTTTCTTGATTGAATCTCTTTATTCAATAGTCACTTTATTTTATTCATTTAATATTCAATTCACAACTACAAAGGAAATGGAGGGGATTCCATTGGAATTCCTATCTAAATTCACAGTAATAGAGCCGCTTAGATATTACATATATAACTAATTAATATCTAATATTACATATACATGTGTTTCTTGGATAACGTAAATCAACCATTCATATCTTACATTCAATCGGATTATAGAATCATTCTTCGAAACATTCACAAGAGTTGTCTTATACTAATTAGAGTACATACATCTAGTTCGGCCCCCCCTAACCAATCCATTTTTTTTTTATAAATTTGAATTTAGTTTTTTGTAAATCTTTATTTTTTTCTTTTTTTACTCGCCGACGCAGGTACAATCAATCTACATGGACAAATTCGTTAGATCGAATCGTTGCATCGAAATAGAAGTATTTGATTGATCTAAGTTCAGGTAATTTATTATTTATTAAAATTCTCTTTTGGTCAACCGTTTAATTGGATGAAATCAACTTGAATGGGAATTTTTCTATATAACAATAGCATCTTTTTTAAAATAGCACACTATAATACTATAAGTATTACAATCCTAATTATTATTCAGATTATGATTACTAATATCTAATAATATTGGATATTGGAATTAAATGAACAAAACAATATAAAGATAGTATTCATTGGGAGGGGGATAAATAGACCGAACTGGAATTTTAGGAAAAAGATCTTTTCGATCTCTTTCCTTTTTTTTACTTCCCCTTTTGTTTGTTGCAATTCCCTAATACCGCTAATATCTTATTTTTGACTATTACTTCTATACTTTATATAGTTTATATTTATATAATTTATCTATTTATTTTTATATATTATGCTCCTTAAGCGGATTACCTTGATACGCACATATATTGCGTAAGGCTTAAACTAAAAAAAGACTATTTCGAAAACTAGTCAATGATGACCCTCCATGGATTCGCCTATATAAGCCGCAGCTAAAGTTGCAAAAATAAGAGCTTGAATACCGCTTGTAAATAATCCAAGTAACATGACGGGTATAGGAACCACTGAAGGTACTAAAGAAACAAGAACAAGAACTACTAATTCATCAGCTAATATATTTCCGAAAAGTCGAAAACTAAGTGATAGGGGTTTTGTGAAATCTTCTAAAATATTAATGGGTAAAAGGATTGGAGTTGGTTGAATGTATTTACCAAAATAACCTAATCCTTTTTTACTAAGACCCGCATAGAAATATGCTACTGACGTGAGTAAAGCTAAAGCAACAGTAGTATTTATATCATTTGTAGGCGCGGCTAATTCCCCATGAGGTAACTGTATGATTTTCCAAGGTAAAAGAGCACCCGACCAATTCGAAACAAAAATAAATAGAAACAAAGTTCCAATAAAGGGAACCCATGGACCGTATTCTTCGCCAATCTGAGTTTTGCTCACATCTCGAATGAATTCAAGAACATATTCGAAGAAATTCTGACTGTCAGTAGGAATGGTTTGTGGATTACGAACAGCTATAATGGCTGAACCTAATAAGATAGCAATTACAACCCAAGAAGTAATAATTACTTGGGCATGGACTTGAAAACCTCCTATTTTCCAATAGAAATGTTGGCCGACTTCCACACCGGATATATCGTATAAGCCTTTTAGTGTGTTGATATAACATAATAGAACATTCATATTGCCCTCTGAAAAAAATAGAACTTTAAAAAGAATTATTTTGATTCAACCTTCTCTTTTTTCGACTTGCCTAGTTGACTTATATATATTTGTATACCAATTAATTACATAATATCCCTAGTTACTTGTATCTCTTTTAGGAATCATAACCGATTTCATAAATCTATGGAGTTCCCAAAAGAATTTTTTTATTTTATTATTCATTATTAATATGAATCAAGGATTTCGTATATAACTAGAACGACCCTCACAAATTGCAAATACTAATTTGTTAAGAATTAATCGGATTGAAGCTATCGCGTCATCATTTGCTGGGATCGAAATATCAGCGAGATCTGGGTCACAATTTGTATCGATTAAACAAATCGTTGGAATTCCCAAAATCATACATTCTCGAAGAGCCATATATTCTTCTTGCTGATCAACGATTATTACAATATCGGGTAATCCAGTCATATATTTGATCCCGCCCAGATATGTTTGCAAGTGAGATAATTGTCTCTTCAACATAGCTGAATCTCTTTTCGGAAGACGATTGAGTCTCCCCATCTTTTGTTCCGTTCTCAAGTCCCTGAACTTATGAAGTATCGTTTCCGTAGTATACCAATTCGTTAACATACCGCCTAGCCATTTTTTATTAACATAATGACAACGGGCCCTTATTGCAGCCCGCGCTACTGAATCGGCTGCTTTATTTTTGGTACCAACAATTAAGAATTGCTTTCCCCTACTTGCTGTATCAAAAACTAAATCACAAGCTTCTGATAAAAAACGGGCAGTTCTAATAAGATTTATAATATGAATACCTTTACGCTTTGAAGAGATATAAGGTTCCATTCTAGGATTCCATTTACTAGTACCATGACCAAAATGAACTCCTGCTTCCATCATTTCTTCCAAATGGATGTTCCAATATCTTCTTGTCATTTATTTATCCACACCTCCTTTCCTTTTATTAAAAAAAAGAGAGACGGGGTGCCCTGAAATAGAAATAAATAATTGTTCCGATGGAACCTTCGTTTCTACCTCTAACGGATATTGGCCATTGATACACGATTCAAACCATTAATATTAATTTCTTTCTATTCTATTTGTTATTTTATTATCTTTATTACTATATACCAAATAAAAATAAAAAAAAAAAAATGACCGCAAATACAAATAGCTAAAAAGAAAGGGGGTGAATCCGCTCTTAGGAATCATTCAACCCTCGAAATGATTGTCTCAGTGTATCGTGTAAATTCCTTGAAATGAAAAAATCAAATAATTCTCTGTGGTGGAACAAAATATCTCGCATTTCTGCCTCGAATAGTTTATTGTTTTTGGTTTCCAAAGGAATGTTGGTATGTTGCCTTGAACGTTGCACTAATCCGTTGAATCCCGTACCAACGGGTATCATCCCCCCTAGAACAACGTTCTCTTTCAGACCTTTCAACCAATCGATACGACCCCGGAGAGCGGCTTTTGCTAAAACTCGAGCAGTTTCTTGAAAACTTGCTTCGGATATAAAACTTTGAGTATTTAGAGATGCTTTCGTTATTCCCAATAAGATAGCTCGGTAACAGATCGCTTCTTCCAAAGCGCGCCCTGTTCGTTCCGCCCGCAACAATTCAATCAGTTCTCCGGGTGAAAAAACATTAGACATTCCCTCTTCTGAAACCAACACTTTTGATGTTATTTGACGCACAATAATTTCTATATGTCGATTATGAATCTGCACCCCCTGAGATCTATAAACTTTTTGGATCTTATTAACCAAAGAGATACGCCCTTGCACTATAGTTAGCTCAGCACCAATCAAGAATCTCCAAGGAATTCCAATAATTTTTGTTATACTCTTGTTCCAACCCTCCATTCTCTTTTCTAGGTTCATCGATATTGAATCAATCGAACGCACTTCTAACACTTGTTCCACTTTTGGAAGACCTTGCGTTATATCCCTAGATCTCGATTTTTCATATATAAATGTAACTAATGTATCTCCTTTGTAAAGGATTTCTCCATAATGGCCATGAACGGTTGCTCCCGGAGTGGCCAAATAAGCTTTAGCTGATCTTATTACTACAGAGTCAATTTGAACAATTAGAACTTGACCCGATTTTAAGTGCGGTCCGTTTTTGGATATACATAAATTTTCACAAATAAACTGCCCAAGGCTAATTATTCTAGACGCTTCTTCACAATAATTATGATGGAGAAAATTCCAATTCAAATTGAATGGATTCAAAACGATGTTACCGCGCGGATCGGGATTATTATAAATAGAAACCCTACCATTTTCATCCATTAAATAATATTTAAGCACTTGAAAAGTCTGTTTGAAATTGTCAAGTTGTAAATAGTTAGTTACCGAGATCTGATTATAAGTTATTAAATGGTAAAATGAATAAAAATGCGCAATTTGAGGGGTTCTTCCTAATCCTAAAGGTCCCAAGGAATTCCTAATTGGAATTAGACTATCTCTTTTCATTGATTCTTTTTTTATTACATCATTGTAATATTTTACATCGTTGAATGGACCCA